TATGCACATTATTTCAATAGTGTAAATAAACACACTTTAAAGCTAAAAATATACAACTCGAGGTCTTCCTGTTTACGGGGGGTTTTCAGGAGTGATAGGGATCTCAGGAGTATAGGGGGGTAGGGGGGTTTTACGCGCAAAAACCCCGGGGTCATATTGGATATTTTAGGGGAAATACTCACACGTTATGTCCATGGTATCTTAATATGTAACTATTGTGTAAAGTCTTTTCACCATTCACCCATTTTACTTGCATGCGAGGAAAATGTTCTCCCTTAATCAACCATTACCGTGTGCACTGTGAAATGCCAGATGAAAGGTAAAAAAAAAAGGAAAACCCCTTGCCCCCTTGAAAGAATGCTAGGCATGCTGGGTAACGAGGAGTATGTACTCCACCATTAACTTATGCCAGCGTCAATGTAATTTAGGGGAGTAATATCAATTAATGAACCTGAAGTAGGAACCAAATGCCAGGAATAGTTCACAAGGTGAAACCCGTTACAATTCTTGTCCCTCACCTTCAATAACCGTGTGCATTAAGATATAAAGACCTTGGTCGGTTCTCGCTGACCAAGTGTGTGCTTGCGAACGGTTAATGTTCTGTAATCTATGTGATGCTTTAGTACTTTGAGGTCAATTTATGTTATTGTTTAGTTGATTGTCGTCTATACATTTCATTTAGCTTTATTCCCTGAATGGTATCAGTTCTACAAAATGGTGATAAAACATTATTATTCAGTACATAAGTAGAATGATATGGTTAATATAAGTGTATGGTGTAAATACATACATGTAAATGAAACTGCTTAACAGCAGGACAAAGAATAGTTTAATTAGAATCTTAGCTTTGGGAGTTAGGGGCAGGAGTTGAAATCTCTTTTCTTTGAGCAGTAGAGGGGATTCTAACCCCTGGCGTCCGGTTTACAAGACCGGCGCTCTGAGGCTGAGCTACTAGTGCAAGTTCATCCAAGAGCTTTATTTTCTAATCAGCCTGCTAGAGGGAATAGCACCAGGAAGATAAGGAAGTAGAGCAGAGAGGCTAGTTGTCCGATGATAATAAATGGGTGTTCGACTGGCATACCTCCGATCCAGGTGAGAATGGCAACATCTGCGATTAGCGTCCAGAAGAGGAACTGAGTGATAGGCCGGAAAGTTAGGGCTCGTTGTTTCGATGTGTGAAGGATCGGGACTAGTATAAGTACTAAGATGGAAAACAGCAGGGCTAAAACGCCGCCTAGTTTGTTAGGAATTGATCGTAGGATGGCGTAAGCAAATAAAAAGTATCACTCTGGCTTGATGTGTGGGGGAGTGACTAGCGGGTTCGCTGGGGTGAAATTATCCGGGTCACCTAAGAGGTTCGGAGAAAAGAGCGCTAGTGCGGCGAGTGCGGTTAACAGGACTGCGAACCCTAGCAGGTCTTTGTAGGAAAAGTACGGGTGGAAGGGGATTTTATCTGCGTCGGAGTTGAGGCCAAGGGGGTTGTTGGACCCTGTTTCATGAAGGAAAAGCAGGTGAATAACGGTTGCACCCGCAATGACGAAGGGGAATAGGAAGTGGAAAGCGAAGAAACGGGTAAGGGTGGCGTTATCTACTGAAAACCCGCCCCAAATCCATTGGACAAGGGTGTTACCGATGTAGGGGACGGCGGATAGAAGGTTGGTGATGACGGTGTCCCCCCAGAAAGACATTTGGCCTCACGGGAGGACGTAGCCTACAAAGGCGGTTATCATGACTAAAAGGAGCAGGACTACCCCGACGTTTCATGTTTCTTTGTAGAGGTAGGAACCATAGTAAAGGCCTCGCCCGATATGCATGTAGATGCAAATGAAGAAGAAGGATGCGCCGTTGGCGTGGACATTTCGAATTAGTCAGCCGTAGTTCACGTCACGGCAGATGTGTGCCACGGATGAAAAGGCAGTTGCCACATCCGAGGTGTAGTGTATTGCAAGGAATAGCCCAGTAATGATCTGTGTGAACAAGCAGAGGCCTAGAAGAGAGCCGAAGTTTCATCAAACTGAGATATTCGAGGGGGCAGGGAGGTCTACCAATGCGTCGTTTGCGATTTTTAGCAGGGGGTGGGTTTTTCGAAGGCTTGCCATTAAAGTTCTTGTAGTTGAATAACAACGGTGGTTTTTCAAGCCATTAGTCCTGGTTAGAGTCCTGGCAGGAATTATGACTTATATTATGTCCTTTTTTTTGTTAGGTTTAGTTTTAGGGTTAATTGCAGTTGCTTCTAACCCGTCTCCATACTTTGCTGCATTAGGGTTAGTGGTGGTAGCGGGCATGGGGTGTGGCGTGCTGGTGGGTCATGGGGGGTCCTTTTTGTCTTTGGTCTTATTTTTGATTTATCTAGGGGGTATGCTGGTTGTGTTTGCGTACTCGGCAGCACTTGCTGCCGAGCCGTACCCTGAAAGCTGGGGGAGTCGGGCCATCGCGATGTATATGGTGGTGTACATGGTGGGGGGAGGCTTGCTTGTCATGTTGTTTTGAGGGGGGTGGTACGAAGCATCTTGGGTGCCCGTGGATGAACTTGGTGAGTTCTCTGTGTCTCGGGGGGATATTGGAGGGGTAGCACTAATATATTCGCTGGGTGGAGGGGTGTTGGTTATTAGTGCTTGGGTTCTTCTTCTAACACTGTTTGTGGTGCTAGAGCTAACTCGAGGGTTAAGTCGGGGTGCGGTTCGAGCCGTCTAGTATACGAAAAGCAGTGCTGCAAGGACAAGGGTGAGGAGGAATAGGGTGAGGTACGTTTTGATTATACCTTGCTGGGTGTTGCTTGTTGTGGCGATCAAAGGGATGTTAAGGTGAGCCACAGCTTTAGGGCCCACCTTCTCCAGTCAGGTTTGATCCACTATTTGTGATGCGACCGTCTGGCCGAGGGTCAGGTTTAGTTTAGGCGTGAAGCGGTGAATGATTGTCGGGAAGAAGCCCAGTATATTGGAAAAGTGGTGGGTTGTCAGCCGGGGGGTGGGGCTGTGCTGCTTGTTTGTCAGTGTGGCGAGTTCTAGTGCAACGAGGAGGCCTAAGATAGTAACGACTAGGGCGGCCGCTTTGAGTAAGAAAGGTATGGACATGATGGGTGTTTTCAAGGGGGTTATGTTTGAGGTGATTAAGAGGCCGGCGATAATGCTCCCTCAAGCGAGGCGTTTGATAGGGTTGATCACTGCCGGGTTGTTTTCATTAATAGGGGATAAGGGGTTGAATCGAGGGTGGCCCATTGACACAAAGAATACGACTCGAAGGCTGTAGACAGCTGTGAAGGAGGTTGCCAGGAGGGTAAGGGCAAGGGCTCAGGCGTTTAGGTAAGATGTGTTAAGTGCTTCGATGATGGCGTCCTTGGAGAAGAAGCCTGCCAGGAAAGGGGTGCCTGTTAGGGCCAGACTGCCAATGGAGAGACCAAAGGATGTGAAGGGGGTGAGATGGTGCAGTCCCCCCATTTTCCGGATGTCCTGCTCGTCATTGAGACAGTGGATGATTGAGCCGGAGCAGAGAAAAAGTATTGCTTTAAAAAAGGCGTGGGTACAGATGTGCAGGAAGGCAAGTTGTGGTTGGTTTAGCCCGATGGTTACCATTATTAGTCCTAGTTGGCTTGATGTGGAGAAAGCAACAATTTTCTTAATATCATTTTGGGTTAGTGCGCAGGTGGCAGTAAAGACTGTGGTTAAAGCGCCTAGACACAGGCAGACGGTGAGAGCGGTTTGGTTGTTCTCCATTAGCGGGCTTATTCGGACGAGAAGGAAGATTCCCGCGACTACTATTGTGCTTGAGTGGAGTAGGGCAGAGACGGGCGTGGGGCCCTCCATGGCGGCGGGAAGCCAAGGGTGGAGCCCAAACTGAGCTGATTTGCCGGTGGCAGCGATGATTAGTCCTAATAGGGGGAAGGTAAGGTCGAGGTCTTTAGAGGCTGCAAATATCTGTTGTATTTCTCAGGAGTTAAGGTTGGTAGCTATTCATGCTATGGCAAAAATTAGCCCGATATCTCCGACCCGATTGTAGAGAACTGCTTGTAGAGCCGCGGTATTCGCGTCTGTTCGACCGTATCATCAGCCAATGAGAAGGAATGACATAATACCAACCCCTTCTCAGCCAATAAAAATTTGGAACATGTTATTGGCAGTCACGAGGATGATTATGGCGATGAGGAACACAAGAAGATATTTAAAAAAGCGGTTTATATAGGGGTCTGCGTGTATATATCATGCTGCGAACTCTAGGATGGACCATGTGACGTATAGGGCAATAGGGGTAAAGATAATAGAATAGTGGTCAAACTTAAAACTGATGTTAACGTCAAAGGTCATAGTATTTATCCAGTTTCAGCTGGTAATAATTGTTTCTGCCCCTTCATTTAGAAACAAGAATAGCGGGAGAAGGCTGACAAAGAAGGATAGTTTGACTGCTGTTTTAACTTGTGTCAAGGCTCAGTTAGGACTTTTGGGCAGGGGGGCGAGGGCGGTCAAGACGGGGTAAGCTAGTAACGAAAAAATAATAATCAGACTCGAGGTTATTATGAGTGAGGTGGTGTGCATAGCTGCTACTTGGATTTGCACCAAGAGTTTTTGGTTCCTAAGACCAACGGATGAGCTGTTATCCTTTAGGAGCGAGGGCGAGTGAGCCCCGGGGTTCAACCAGGGTGACGGGGATTAGCAGTCTCCGTTGCTAGCGAGCCTCTCTCGGTGGATAAGAGGGTTTCAACCCCTATCTTTAGAATCACAATCTAACGTCTTTTTTATACTATATCTACAAAGAGCCCAGCCTCAAATTAGCTCTGGCTTGAGGACTAGGAGGATAAGGGGAAGAAGATGAAGCGCTATTAGGAGGTGTTCTCGGGAGTGTGTGGGGTCGAGGGCAAGGACGTGTGCGGGAAGCGGGCCCCGTTGGGACATTAAGAATATATAGAGGGAATAACCCGCAGTGATGAGCGTTCCGGCCCCGGAGAGGGCCAGTGTTCACCAGGACCAGCTAAACAGGGAGGTGATAATTATTAGTTCACCCATAAGGTTGGGAAAAGGGGGAAGGGCGAGATTAGCAAGGCTGGCAATGAATCATCAGGTTGTTATCAAGGGAAGAGCTACTTGAAGGCCTCGCGCTAGCAGTAAGGTTCGACTATGGGTGCGCTCGTAGTTGGTGTTCGCCAGGCAGAACAGGGCGGAGGAAGTCAGTCCGTGTGCGATTATGAGAATGAGTGCGCCTGTGAAGCCCCATGGTGTTTGGATTAGGATGCCCCCTACAACCAGGCCCATGTGGCTAACGGATGAGTAGGCAATGAGAGACTTAAGATCTGTTTGGCGCAGGCAGATTGAGCCCGTTATGACTACCCCTCAAAGTGCGAAGATGATAAAGGGGTAGCTTAGTTCTTTGGTAAGGGGGTCCAGGGCGACTAGCATGCGTATTATGCCGTAGCCCCCTAGTTTTAGTAGGACGGCGGCAAGAATTATTGAGCCTGCAACGGGGGCCTCGACGTGTGCTTTAGGTAACCAAAGGTGGACGCCGTAAAGCGGTATTTTTACTAGAAATGCTAATAAGCAGCCTGCTCACCATATTTTGCTGCCGTAGGTCGTCAAGAGGAGGGGATCAGAGTACTGAAGGGTTAAAAGGGAGAGGGTGCCCGTGGTGTTTTGGAGGAGAAGCAGGGCGACGAGCAGGGGCAAGGATCCCGCCAAGGTGTAGAACAAGAAGTAGGTGCCTGCGTTAAGTCGCTCTGTTTGGTTGCCTCATCGGGTGATAAGGATTAAGGTGGGAATTAGGGTAGCTTCAAATATGATGTAAAACAGGATAATTTCGGTGGCGCTAAAGGCTATGATTAAGAAGAGCTGGAGGGATGCTAGGAGGGTGAGGAATATTCGTTGGCGGTTGGTCGGTTCTAAGGCTGTGTGGTTCTGGCTTGCAAGGATTATTAAGGGGAGGAGCCAGCAGGTAAGTACTAAAAGGGGGGTTGACAAGGGGTCTGTAGCTATGTACAGGTTGAGGTGGCTTCAGCCTGTCTCTGAGAGGTTCTTCAGCCAAGTGAGACTGACCAATGCAATAGCCAAGCTGTGAAGGAGGGTGGTAGGCCATAGTCATTTGGCGGGGGCCACCCAGATTGTCGGTACTAACATAAGGGTTGGGATGAGAACTTTTAGCATTGTAGGAGGTTGAGGGTTTGCAGGTGGTCAGACCCATGGGTGCGGGCGGTGGCTACTAATAAGGCGAGACCTGCGCTTGCTTCGCAGGCTGAGAACGCGAGGAGGAGCATAGGGGAGGCGGAGAAGTTGGTAGAATCCAGTTGCAATGTTCACAAGGAGAGGGCAAGGAATAGGGAAAGTATTATGCCTTCCAGGCATAAAAGAGCGGAGAGGAGGTGGGTTCGGTGGAATGCTAAGCCAGTGAGGCCTAATACAAAGGCTGATGAGAAGGCGAAGTGGACGGGGGTCATTAGGTAATTGTGGGCTTTAACCACAAGCTTTTGGGTCGAAACCAAATATTTTTTTTAGACTAAGTACCTATTCAGCTCATTCTAGGCCCCCCTGAGTTCACTCATAAATAAGACCTAAAGTAAGTAGAACTAGGACGGCTGAGGCTCAGAAGAATGTAAGCAGGGGGGAGGGTAGTTGGTCTCCTCAAGGAAGGGGAAGTAAGAGGGCGATCTCTAGATCGAAAAGAAGAAATAAAATTGCGATAAGGAAGAAGCGGAGGGAGAAAGGCAGTCGGGCCGACCCTAGGGGGTCGAATCCGCACTCATAAGGGGAGAGCTTTTCGTGATCAGGGGCTATTTGGGGGAGTCAGAATGAGATGACAGCTAGAAGAGTTGAGAGTGCAACGGTAATAGCGATGATTGTTATGATCAAATTCATTATCTTTCCCTGGGTTTTAACCAGGACCTGGTGGTTGGAAGCCACTAATACTAGCTTTAGTACTAGAAAGATTATGACCCTCATCAGTAGATGGAGATATAGAGGAACAGTCACACGACATCTACGAAGTGTCAATATCAGGCAGCTGCTTCAAATCCAAAGTGATGCTCCGATGTAAAGTGGTATTGAACCTGACGTAAGAGGCAAATAGCCAGGAATGTAGAGCCAATAATTACGTGTAGGCCGTGGAATCCGGTTGCTACGAAGAATGTGGAGCCGTAAACGCCGTCTGCAATCGTGAAAGGGGCTTCATAGTATTCTAGGGCCTGAAGGAATGTGAAATAGAAGCCAAGAAGGATCGTGAGTGCCAAGGATTGAATGGCTTGCTTCCGTTCCCCCTCTATAATGCTGTGATGGGCTCAGGTTACCGTAACACCGGAGGCGAGTAGGACAGCCGTATTGAGTAGAGGCACTTCAAACGGGTCTAAGGTGGTGATGCCGGCAGGGGGCCAGCAGCCGCCTAGTTCGGGGGTAGGTGCAAGGCTGGCGTGGTAGAAAGCCCAGAAAAACCCTAAAAAGAAGAAAACTTCAGAGGTAATAAATAAAATTATTCCGTATCGAAGTCCTTTTTGGACGGGTGGTGTGTGGTGGCCCTGGAATGTGCCCTCTCGTACGATATCCCGCCACCACTGATATATTGTCAGGAGGAGGAGGGCTAAGCCAAGGGATATTAGTGTAGTGGAGTGAAAGTGGAATCAGATTGCAAGGCCTGATGTCATTAAGAGGGCAGCAATTGCGCCCGTGAGAGGTCAGGGGCTGGGGTCGACTATGTGGTATGCATGTGCTTGATGGGCCATTATACGTTTTCTTGTAGGTAAAGGGTTAGAAGGAGGACGAAGACATAGGCTTGGATCATTGCCACAGCTACTTCTAGAAGGCTAAGAAGGAATAGGAGAACGGATGTTGCAATTGCCACTATTGGCATGAGGGGCAGAAGAACGAGGACGGCGGTAGAGATTAGCTGAATTAGGAGATGCCCTGCTGTAAGATTGGCTGTTAGTCGTACCCCCAGGGCTAAAGGGCGGATCAGTAGACTAATTGTCTCGATGATAATTAGTACGGGGATTAAAAGAACGGGGGTACCTTCTGGAAGGAGGTGTCCAAGGGCGATGGTGGGTTGGTTTCGGAAACCAATAATAACGGTTGCTAGCCAGAGAGGCACTGCGAGACCCAGGTTAAGGGATAATTGTGTGGTAGGGGTAAAGGTGTACGGGAGGAGGCCCAACATATTGAGTGTTATGATAAATAACATCAGGGAAGTCAGCAAAAGGGCTCAGTCGTGGCCTGCCATGTTTACAGGCTCTAGGAGTTGTTTGGCAAATCGATTAAGAAACCAGTTTTGGGCTGCTAATAGTCGGCTATCGATTCACCGGGTAGTAGGTGTGGGGTAGAAGAGTCAGGGGAAAGCTACGGCAGCGGCTAACAAAGGCACGCCAAAGAATATGGGGCTCATGAATTGGTCGAAGAAGCTTAGTATCATGGTCAGTTTCAAGATTCTGTTGAAGATTTTTCTGTGTTTTGAAGAGAGGGGTCACTTGGGAACAGATGAGCTATAACTTTGGGGGGCACCACAGTCAGGAGAATCAGCCAAGAAAAGATGAGGATAGCAAACCAAGGTCCTGGATTGAGCTGGGGCATGTCGCTAAGGGTGGTTGGGAGGCACCAATTTTTAGCTTAAAAGGCTAACGCTAGGCCCTAATTAGCTTCTTAGCGAGGCGTCTTCAAGTATAAAAGAGGATCAACTTTCAAAGTGTTCCAGAGGGACTGCTTCGACTACGATGGGTATAAAGCTATGATTTGCTCCGCAAATTTCGGAGCATTGTCCGTAGAAGATACCTGGCCGAGATGCGATGAAAGCTGTTTGATTTAGTCGCCCGGGGACTGCGTCTATCTTCATCCCTAAGGATGGGACTGCCCATGAATGAAGTACATCTTCAGCGGAGATCAGTATTCGAACAGGGGATTCGACGGGAATTACTATACGATGATCTGCTTCTAATAGGCGGAATTGGCCAGGGGTTAAGTCCTGCGTCGGAATCATGTATGAGTCGAAGCCCAGGTCTTCAAAGTCAGTGTACTCGTAGCTTCAGTATCATTGATGACCTATGGCTTTGATTGTGAGGTGGGGGTCGTTGACCTCGTCTATAAGGTAGAGAATGCGGAGGGAGGGCAGTGCAATCATAATAAGGACAATTGCAGGAAGAACGGTTCAAATAATTTCGATCTCTTGGGAGTCCAAGATGTATATGTCGGTAAGCTTGGTAGTAACCATAGACACGATAATGTAAAGTACTATAATACTAATAAGGAAGATGATCATTAGGGCGTGGTCATGGAAGTGTAGGAGTTCTTCTATAACGGGTGAAGCTGCATCTTGAAAGCCTAGCTGCGAGGGATGTGCCATTAAAAGGTCAAGATACGCGAGATTTTAACTCGCAACTCTACCTTGACGGAGTAGTGTAATAGATTTAGTTACTAGTATCTTATAAAGAAAGTGGCAGAGCGGCTATGTGGCTGATTTGAAATCAGTTTATGGGGGTTCAACTCCCTCCTTTCTCGGATTAGTCTGGCTGAACTTGTACGTAGGCGGGCTCTTCAAATGTGTGGTATGGAGGAGGGCAGCCGTGTAGTCATTCTACATTGGTCGCTGTTATTTCTACTGCTAGAACCTCCCGTTTGGCAGCGAATGCTTCCCAGATAATAAATAAGAAAAGGATCACCGCTACAAGAGATACTAAGGAGCCGATGGAGGAAACTGTATTCCACAGGGCATAAGCATCTGGGTAGTCTGAGTATCGTCGAGGCATCCCAGCTAGGCCTAGGAAATGCTGGGGGAAGAAAGTGAGGTTAACACCCGCAAACATAATCGTAAAGTGGACTTTTGTTCAGGTGTTGTGCAGGGTGTAGCCCGTAAATAAGGGGAACCAGTGTACGAAGCCGGCTATGATAGCGAATACGGCTCCTATGGAGAGAACATAGTGGAAATGGGCTACGACATAGTATGTGTCATGGAGCACGATATCCAGGGAGGAGTTTGCCAGGATAATTCCCGTCAGGCCGCCGACGGTGAAGAGGAAAATGAAGCCAAGGGCCCATAGAAGGGGCGTGTCTCATTTAACATCTCCCCCGTGGAGGGTTGCGAGCCAGCTAAAAACCTTGACACCGGTTGGAATCGCGATAATTATTGTAGCCGATGTAAAATAAGCACGTGTGTCGACATCCATCCCTACGGTAAACATGTGGTGAGCTCACACAATAAACCCCAGGAGGCCAATTGCTATTATAGCCCAGACCATGCCCATGTAGCCGAAGGGCTCTTTCTTACCAGAATAGTACGCAACAATATGGGAGATTATACCGAACCCCGGAAGGATCAGAATGTAAACTTCCGGGTGCCCAAAGAATCAGAACAAGTGCTGGTAGAGAATCGGGTCCCCCCCTCCGGCGGGGTCGAAGAAGGTGGTGTTGAGGTTTCGATCCGTCAGAAGCATTGTAATACCTGCAGCGAGAACAGGGAGGGAAAGGAGTAGGAGGACGGCGGTGATTAGGACGGCCCAAACAAACAGTGGAGTCTGATACTGGGAAATAGCGGGTGGTTTCATATTAATAATAGTTGTAATAAAGTTAATAGCTCCCAGAATCGAGGAGATACCCGCTAAATGGAGGGAGAAGATTGTTAAATCGACGGAGGCCCCTGCGTGGGCTAAGTTGCTGGCTAAAGGGGGATAGACAGTCCACCCTGTACCGGCTCCGGCCTCAACCCCAGAGGAGGCAAGGAGGAGGAGGAGGGAAGGGGGAAGGAGTCAAAAGCTTATATTATTTATTCGAGGAAATGCCATATCTGGTGCACCGATTATCAGGGGGATTAGTCAATTCCCAAACCCTCCAATCATAATCGGTATTACTATAAAGAAAATTATGACAAACGCATGCGCTGTGACGATAACGTTGTAGATCTGGTCGTTTCCTAGTAAGGCACCTGGCTGACTTAGTTCTGCCCGAATGAGTAGGCTTAAAGCCGTTCCCACTATTCCGGCTCAAGCACCAAATACCAAATAGAGGGTGCCAATGTCTTTATGATTGGTCGAGAAAAATCAACGTGTGATTACCACAGGTAGGGTGGCTGAGTTCCAAGCGGTGGGTTGTAGCCCCATATACAGAGGTTCGAGTCCTCTTCTTACCAAGCTCTGGGGTGTTCCTGACACGTCAGATTGCAAATCTGAAGTAGCAGGGTGATACCCTGCCGGGGCTTTCCCCCGCCTTGGTCCTCTTTAGGCGGGGGAAAGTAGGCGGATGCTCGCTGGTTTGAGCGCTTAGCTGTTAACTAAGAGTTCGTAGGATCGAGGCCTACCCGTCTAGTGAGGCTTTAGCTTAATTAAAGTGTCTGCTTTGCATGCAGGAGATGTGGGGTAGTATCCCGTAAGTCTTATCAGGGGCTGGGAGAATTTCACTCCCGCTTAGGGCTTTGAAGGCCCTTGGTCTAACTGCTATCCTAAGCCCCTTATAAGGTGAGGAGTGCTTTTGCGGCAGGGGTAAGGGGCAGCAGAAGCAAGGTACTTGTGGTAAAAATCGCCAGAGGTATTGTGAGTTGGGGGGTCAGAAGGCGCCAGGGGGTAGTCCCGATCAAGTTGTTTGGGGATAGGGTCAGTGTCATTGCGTATGAGAGTCGCAAGTAGAAGTATAGGCTAAGGAGGGCAGTTAGGGCTGCAAATGTTGCTGTGATGGCGAGGTCTTGTTTAGTCAGTTCTTGGAGGATGAGTCACTTTGGCATGAATCCCGTGAGTGGCGGGAGACCCCCCAGTGAGAGGAGGATCAGGGGGGTTAAAGAGGTTATTGCGGGGGCTTTTGCTCAGGAGGAAGCGAGTTGGTTGATGCTGGTTGATTTATTTAGTTTAAATACTAGGAATGTTGATAGTGTTATAATTAGGTAGGTCAGCAGGCTTAAAAGGGTGAGGGAGGGGGAGAATTGTAAAATTAGGATCATTCAACCCAGGTGGGCAATGGAGGAATAGGCGAGGATTTTCCGTAGTTGGGTCTGATTTAGGCCGCCTCAGCCCCCCACGAGCGTGGATAGGAGGCCTAGGATGATGAGAAGGGTTGAGCTGGTGGGCTGGATTTGCAACAGAAGTGCGAAAGGAGCAAGTTTTTGCCAGGTGGACAAGATAAGGCCGGTGGTGAGGTCTAAACCTTGAAGTACTTCAGGAAGTCAGGCGTGGGTCGGGGCAAGGCCGATTTTTAGGGCGAGGGCGAGGGTGATTATGGTGGTAGGGAGAGGGTGTGACATTTGTAGGATATCCCACTGTCCGGTAAGTCAGGCATTAGTAGAACTCGCAAACAGTAGTATGGCGGCCGCGGTAGCCTGAGTCAGGAAGTACTTCGTGGTAGCTTCAACTGCTCGGGGGTGGTGGTGCTGTGCTATTAAGGGGATAATGGCGAGGGTATTAATTTCAAGTCCTATTCAAGCAAGTAACCAATGGGAGCTTGCAAAGGTAATTGTAGTTCCCAGGCCGAGTCCGAATAGTAGGGTGGCTAAGATATAGGGGTTCATTAGTGAAGGAAGGAGTTTAACCAACATGTTTGGGGTATGGGCCCAAAAGCTTTAATTAGCTGACTTTACTAGGAAGTGGTGTAGAGGAAGCACTGAGAGTTTTGATCTCTCCAGGTAGGGTTCGAATCCCTTCTTTCTAAGGAGTTGGGGGGATTTTAACCCCCATGATTCACTCTATCAAAGTGGCCCTTTGGTTCAGGCACAGCTCCTCGACTACAGGGGAGGAAGGCCCGCGAATGCGATCGGGAGGGCCAGGTGTCAGACAACCAGGGCTAGAGTTAGGGGTAGGAAATTTTTTCAAATGAGGTGTATTAGTTGGTCATATCGAAACCGCGGGTACGATGCTCGGACCCACAAGAATATAACTGATAGAAGTGCTGCTTTGATTATCAGGTTAATTGCTGTGAGTTCTGGAATTGTAGGAAGATGTGATGCCCCTAAAAACAAGGTGGCGGAGAGTGTGTTTATTAAGAGGATATTAGCGTATTCTGCCAGGAAGAACAGGGCGAAGGGACCCCCTGCATACTCAACGTTAAACCCTGAGACCAGCTCAGACTCACCCTCGGTGAGGTCAAATGGGGCTCGGTTGGTCTCTGCGAGGGTTGAAATGTACCATATAGCGGCTAAAGGCCAGGCTGGGAGGATCAGTCAGATGCTTTCTTGGGCCACGTTAAAGATTTGTAGTGAAAACCCCCCAGTGAAGATAATAGCATTAAGGAGAATTAGTCCTAGGCTGACTTCGTATGAGATGGTTTGAGCGACGGCGCGTAGCGCACCAATGAGGGCATACTTAGAATTTGATGCTCATCCAGAGCCAAGAATGGAGTAGACTGCAAGGCTTGACAGCGCCAGAATAAATAGAATGCTTAAGTTAAGGTCCGTTACGGGGTAGGGGAGGGGCATAGGGGCCCATAGGGTGAGGGCAAGGGTCAGAGCTAATATAGGAGTTAGGAGGAAGAGGACTGGCGATGAGGTTGAGGGGCGGACGGGTTCTTTAATAAACAGTTTTACTCCGTCAGCGATTGGTTGTAAAATCCCATAGGGTCCAACAACGTTTGGGCCTTTACGTAGTTGTATATAGCCAAGTACTTTCCGCTCTAGTAAGGTCAGGAAAGCAACGGCCAGGAGCACGGGAACGAGGACGATCAGAGGGTTAATAACATGGGTGATGAGTGTTGAGGTCATAGTTAAGGAGAGGACTTGAACCTCTGTGGAAAGGGCTTAGGCCTTTTGCAATGGCCGAGCTCTGCCACCTTGACGTGCCTTTTTCTCAGGCGCTGGGTTATGTCCTTTTGTCTGCTTTAGTTGTCTTCATCAGGTCAGGGGGAGGCGTACTTCAAGCATGGGCCTCATCTTCTCGGTCCTTTCGTACTAGGGAAGATCATATCATAGATAGAAACTGACCTGGATTGCTCCGGTCTGAACTCAGATCACGTAGGACTTTAATCGTTGAACAAACGAACCCTTAATAGCGGCTGCACCATTGGGATGTCCTGATCCAACATCGAGGTCGTAAACCCCCTTGTCGATATGGGCTCTAAAAGGGGATTGCGCTGTTATCCCTAGGGTAACTCGGTCCGTTGATCGGCATCGCCGGATCTTATTGGTCAGAATTTCTGTTAATTAGAGCGGAAGCTCTTGGTTGTAGAGGGGGTGTCCCCATTCCACGTGGGGGTTTCGTATTTCCCCGCGGTCGCCCCAACCAAAGACATTAGGGCAGGGTGCATTTGGTTTAGCCCGTTGTCCGGGGTTGTTTGACATGGTCTGTCCTGGTGTCTAAAGCTCCATAGGGTCTTCTCGTCTTATGTAAGTATCCCCGCTTCTGCACGGGGAGATCAACTTCATTGACCTGAAAAAGGAGACAGTCAAGCCCTCGTCGTGCCATTCATACAGGTCTCCATTTAAAAGACAAGTGATTGCGCTACCTTCGCACGGTCAAAATACCGCGGCCGTTAAACTTATAGTCACAGGGCAGGCGGGACCTCTTATTCGTAGTTTTGCAAGAGGCGATGTTTTTGGTAAACAGGCGAGGCTTCATGTGTTTGCCGAGTTCCTTCTTTTTCTTTTAGTCTTTCCCGGGAGCACACCAGTGTGGGGTTAACGGTAAGTTATTGAATGATTTTCTGGTTATCTGGTTTATCGTTCAGTGCCCTCTTTGTTTGGGGCCGTTAAATCTCGGTGGGGGGTCCGATCCGATTTACACGTGTGCAGGGAGAGAGGCGAGGCTCTCTTATTACTCATATTAGCATGGTCACTTCCATATACGTATGGAATGGCCCGGTAAGATTAGGGGGCTAAGATAAGGTTATCAGGATAATAGGATAGGGAGCATGTTTGAGCTTTAACGCTTTCTAGAGGGATGGCTGCTTTTAGGCCCACCAAAACATTTTACCTTATTTTTATTATGATCTTTACCCTCCTGGGAAAGTTGTGTCTTGATTCAAAAGAGCTGTACCTCTTTTGACTAACTCTCTCAGTTTCTCTTATATCCATTGGTGGGTTATGCATGGTGAAGAGAGAAGCCGGGAGGCTGAACTCCTATCCAATTCCCAGGCAACCAGCTATAACCAGGTTCGGTAGGTCTGTCACCTCTACTCAAAGCTCTTCCCACTCTATTGCCACAGAGACGGGTGTGCCCCACATTGGGCTGTCTTGGAGTAGCTCACGCTGGTTTCGGGGAATCAAACTAAAGTACGCTTTGCTTGGGGTTTACTAGCTAAATCATGATGCAAAAGGTACGAGCTTAAATCTCTGCTTTTTCAGGCTTGGCTGGGTTATTTCATTTCTCTTTCAGCGTTCCCTTGCGGTACTTTCTCTATTGCTCCTGGTCCCTTTTCTGTCGCCCATACTAAGGGGGAAAAATGGTTTGTTTAATAATAATGTTGGTGCATTTGGGGTTATTGATGGTGGTTTGTTGTTTTCGGCTGAGGGGGCTAGCTGTTGGGCGTCAGGGCAACCCGATTTGCACGGGTGACTTCTCAGTGTAAGGGAGATGCTTTTCTGTCTTAGCTATGCTCTGATTTCTCCAAGTACACCTTCCGGTACACTTACCATGTTACGACTTGCCTCCCCTTTATATTAATAGTGTATTAATTATTGCAAATTTGTATTTTCGGGGAGAGTGACGGGCGGTGTGTGCGCGCTTCAGGGCCGATTTCAGTGGGGCGCTCTATTCCCCGCTTACTACTAAATCCTCCTTCAGGTGTATATTTCAGCACACCATCCGTGTTTCCCTGTGCCAGGGAATGTAGCCCATTTCTTCCCCCTCCATACGCTACACCTCGACCTGACGTTTTGGGCTTTGCCAATTATGCTTACTATTAGGCCTTCACAGGGTAAGCTGACGACGGCGGTATATAGGCGGGAATGAACAAGGAAGGGTGAGGTTAAACGGGGGTTATCGGTTCTAGAACAGGCTCCTCTAGGTGGATCTAAAGCACCGCCAAGTCCTTTGGGTTTTAAGCTAATGCTCGTAGTTCCCGGGCGGATAGTGGGCGTATTACACTATCAATGTTTACAGCTAGGCATAGTGGGGTATCTAATCCCAGTTTGTGTCGTAGCTTTCGTGGGTTCGGTGGGAATAAAGCCACTTTCGTGATTGAGCTTCTTACCTTCGGGTGCGTATAACAGCCTTGAAGGTGTTCGGCTTTAGTCTTTAATTTTTATCCTAACCACCCTTTACGCCGGTGTCTATCAACTTGGGCCCCTCGTATAACCGCGGTGGCTGGCACGAGTTTTACCGGCCCTCTTAGCTTTGACTAAGTCAAGTTTTCACTCATGGCTTAATGTCTATCACTGCTGAGTTCCCGTGGGGGTGTGGCTAAGCAAGGTGTCGTGGGCTAACCGCGGTTGTACCTGATACCAGCTCCTTGTTCCCGGGTGGGGACCATAGGGCATTCTCACAGGAGTGCGGATACTTGCATGTGTAAGTTTAGCTAGAGTTGATAGTAAAGTCAGGACCAAGCTTTTGTGCTTACGGGGCTTTCTAGGGCCCATCTTAACATCTTCAGTGTTATGCTTTAGTTAAGCTACGCCAGC